GATAATTGATTAATATAGATTCTTCTTGGTTGCGACCACACAGAAAAATAACATTGCCAGAAATATATAAGAAAAAATTTCCATTTATGCATAAAAAGGGATGTCCCCTTTAAAGCCAGAATACATTTTCCTTTATACCTAAAAGAATGCGGCCAAGAGTCTTTGAAAAGCCATAAGATAACGCCAAAATCCTTAGTAAAAGGGTTTACTAAATAGTCTAATTTTCCATAGAAATAAATGCGTTCAAAAAGGGCTCTATAAGATGTTGATCGTAAATGAGAGGATTGTTTGAAAAGAAAAACGAAAATGGATTCATATTCACATACATGGAAATTATATAAGAACAAGAATAATCTTTGATTCCTTTTTAGAAAAATAGAAATGCATTTTTTTGGAATAAGAAGACTAATCCAATGATCATACTCATAAAGAAAAAATCGTAATAAATGTAAAGACGGAGCATCTTTCACCCAGTAACGAAGTGTTTGAACCAAGATTTCTAGATGAGTGGGGTAAGGTATTAATATATCTAACACAAAATTTAAATGTAAGACTTTATCCTCTAAAAAAGGAAATATTGAATGAATTGATCGCAAATTGTTCGATTTGATTATTTTTTTTCTCTCTAGAGAAGCTATTAATAGTCGAGAAAATGGAATTTCCACAATGATTGCAAATCCTTCGGATATCATTTGCGAATAAAAATTATGTTTGTGCCCCCAAAAATCATTTTTGTTAGAATCATTAGCCGAAAGAATCAAATGATTCTGTTGATACATTCGAGTAATTAAACGTTTCACAATTAAGAAACTATATTTCCGAGCGCCTGCCGTTTCCAGCAAAATGGATTTAGTTAAACCATGACCATATGCAAACGAAAAAATATATTCCTGAAAGATAAGCGGATAGAAAAAGTTGTGTTGCCAAGAACCCTCTCGTTCTATATATCCTTGGAATTCTTCCATTTAAAATTTAAAATGAGACCTAAAACTTTAAGGGGCTTTCTTGAGTTATCAAATGATACATAGTGCGATCTAGTCAAAACAAGGTATTTTTTTTTTATAGATACCTCGGAAATAAGTCAATTGATTAGCGGACTCTCTCTTTTTTTTTTCCATCTAATTAGGTTTTATTTTTTTAGTTATTAAGAATTTCTGAATTTATTAATTAATACTTAATAACAAAATATGATGGTTAGAAATCCTTTATTTTTTCAACCCAATCGCTCTTTTGATTTTGGAAAAATTATCTTTATCAATATACCGTTTCTTCTACACATTCATGTACAGCTCCATATGGAGAATGGATACTTCAATATTTAGGATTCACTAAAAAGATAAAATCCCCGCGTGAGAGAATCCTTTCCCGTATCAGGCACTAAGTTTTTTTAACGTCTAATTAGATCGGGTAATCATTCAAATTACGAAGATAAGCTCGTTGCTCATTCTTTCCACAAAATTGGAACCCATAAGGATTGGGTTCGATCCATTTATTCAATCGACCCAACTTTAAATTCATTGCATTTCCTTTGAAGAATTAAAAATAAAGTTTTAATTTCATAAGAATGAAATATTCTAAGAATTCTCTATTAATACGACATGCTCTTTTTTCCATTCATTTCCTTTCAGGATCAGTCGTGGTCGTATAAACTCTACCGATGGTGTAGACGAATCCCTTGCTTCATCCAAATATGTAAAAGATCCTAGCCGCACTTAAAAGCCGAGTACTCTACCGTTGAGTTAGCAACCCCCATAATAGCTATGTTATGTAGATACAATCGAGATCAACAAAATTGGATTGGAATCAAAACGCTGAATTAGCAAGATATTGAACTCAAATTTTCGAATGGATTTCCGTTACGAACATAAAAACAAACACCAATACAAGATAGTCTTCGATACAAAGTTTGATAGACAAATAGTCTCCATTTTTAGCTCCAAAAATGAGATTTTGTATCGCAACAAATTCAACGAATCCTTGAATAAAACTATGGGGCAGAAGACATAAAAAACCATTTAATTTTTTTATTTCACAGCTGAATTATATTTGTTCAATACATTCTTGTCAATATATATAAAAAAAAACGACAATTACAATATAGAAAGAAATTCCATTTGATTTTTTATCTTAATTAAAATGGACTAATCTACTCAAAAAAAAAATAATAATAATAAAAGTATTCCATTATTATATGATAAATACAGAAATACGATTATTATATGATAAATACAGAAATACGATAAATATAATAGAAATTGTGAAATCGACATCTACATATAATCTAAAAAACAAAGTGACAAATTTTTTAGAGGAAAGCTTATGTTGGATTGGCACTATAAAAAACAAAGAAGAAATAAAGTTCTACCAAATTACAACCTGATTATTTTTCATTTTTTTTAGTAAATGAATTAATTAATTGAACTTAATTTGCTTAAATCGAAATTCTTTAAAAACCTCCGCTCTCTTTAAAATATCATAAACAGTTTCTGTTGGTTGAGCGCCTTTTTGAATAAAATCTAGAATAGCAGGAACATTTAAATAAGTTTGATTTTTTATCGGATCATAAAAACCAACTTTCTGCAAATCTCTTCCCTCTCTTCGGGACCGAACATCAATTGCAACGATTCGATAGACGGCTCATTGGGATAGATTAAACCCCCCTTGGAAACGTATAGGAAGTTTTCTCTTCGTACGGCTCGAGAAAAATGATTCGAAGTTATGACTATAAAAATTAGAATGACCAATTCAATTAGAATGACCAATTCAAGAAGTCCCTAAAATCATCGAATGAAAAGGAATTTAACTAAGAATTAAGCCTTTTCTTTCCTCAACAAATCATTTGTAGACTCATAACTCAAGTTGAATAACTTTTAAATAGCTCAAAAGAAAAAAATCTTTTGGCATTTCTCATTTATTGAGCAGTCTCGAATACCCTTAATAATCGATTTGAACTCGGTATTCTGATCAAAATGCAATTGTTGTTTTTGCGACAATTTAATGTTTATTAAAAAAGAGTATTTTCTTGTTCCGGAAGCCTTTATCGTGTTTTTTGAATCATTGGGTTTAGACATTACTTCGTTGATTTTTAATCGTTTCAAAAATGGCAGCAACATACCTTTTTTGATTTATTTCTATCAAAGAATCTAATCATATAAATGGCGGACTTCCGCACAATATATAAAAAAATTGAATCGAAAAAGTTTTATCAAAATGTCCTTGAGGATTAAAAAATGGCTTTATTTTTATCCTTTCTATTTCTCTGGCAAAGATAACTTACGAAGTTGTTCCAACTTATTCTTTTGATTGACAATAACCCTAGACCCCTCTCCCTTGAGACCTAACCCAACTTTATACTCGAGCTCCATCCGATATTATTTCCATTACACCCCACCAACCGGGGGGTTGAGTGGAACATAGCAAAAGATGTCGAGTTAAGAGCATCCTTTAGTCGAGAATGATGGATATACGAATCCACAACAGATCATGTCCTTCAAGTCGCACGTTGCTTTCTACCACATCGTTTCAAACGAAGTTTTACCATAACATTCCTCAATTTGGAATCGGTGTGCGGTTGATTCAATTATCGAATCATGAATAGTCATTGGTTCAATTAAAACAGTTGTTCCATATCTAATCTATGGAACAACTGTTTTTTTAGTAACGTTATCTTTGTCTAATTTTTTCATTTATTAATTAATATTTTTTTCTCAAAATGACAAATAATTCGAATTTAGATCAAGACGACATCCCCAAGAGAGAACAGAAATCCACCTTTATTTTTGAACTCAACCTTCAAAATTGGAGTAATTTAAAGTAGTTTCTTTTTTTCTTTTTAATAAAAAAAGAAACTATTTTGGGAAGGATGAAAAAAAGAACTCACTTTCTTCTATAATTCGATAATTATAGATGACTATATAGGGAATGGATATATGATAGGTAAAGGCACACCTTTTTTGAATACAAAGTCATTTAATCTATAACCCCATCTTGCCTAAATATCCGAGGGATTATACTTTTAATGAATTTCAATTTGGGAAATTATGTGAAAAAAGATATCATTTTTTATTCTAATCATCAACAACACCAGTCAAACTCTAGCCAATCTTACAGTTTATAAAAGAAAAAATAAAATTTTATTTTGATTATTAACTATAATTACAGGCGCTCTGGGACGAAAGGATTCGAACCTCCGAATAGCGGGACCAAAACCCGATGCCTTACCACTTGGCCACGCCCCACTGAGATTTCTATGCAACACTAATAAACACTAATATTGTTGTTGATTATTCGTCAATTAAAGCCCAATTGTCTAAAGAATCTATTAGATTCTGTTGTTTAGTATTTTGACTCCAATCCATGTAGACATAGAAAAAAAGAAATTTATTGATCATTAACGATAATTCCATTAAGATATTATATGAAAGTAGAATTTCTTCTATTCCCTCTTGAGAATGGAAGTTTTTTTGATTGAGTGAGTAAGTTGAAAAAAAAAATGAAGGTTTTTTTCTAACTCAATCAAAATGCAATAAAAAAAAAAATGTCTGTTATGCTTAATATCTTGAGTTTGATCTGTCTTAATTCTGCTCTTTATTCGAGCAGTTGTTTCTTTGCCAAATTACCGGAAGCCTATGCTTTTTTGAGTCCCATTGTCGATTTTATGCCAGTCATACCTCTATTTTTTTTTCTCTTAGCCTTTGTTTGGCAAGCTGCTGTAAGTTTTCGATGAGATCTTTCAGCTTATTTCTATAAAAAAAAATGCTTTTTTCGATAAATAAGATTCTAATACTAAATAATTGATAAGATCAAACAAATCTTACAGTATGAACCCTTACATGCAAATATTTTAATTCTTAGATAGACACAACCCGCATTATCCCCTTTTCCATTTTTGTTTCGATAAATGAACAAACCTTTTTGTAATCGTCCACAATCTCAACAAGCAAGTATAAAAAATTATTGATAAGTAATAAAATAATAGATAAGATAATAATAACTTATTTATTATTTATTTTGATTACAATTATAAAAAAAAGTCTACTTTAAAATTTTCAAAAACGACTTTCAGCGTCAAACCAAAAAAATGATAGGATATGCGGTATAAAAATAGAGAATCTATTCTCTTTTAAAAAAAAAAAGATCTTGGAGATTTGTAATGCTTACTCTCAAACTCTTTGTTTACACAGTAGTTATATTCTTTGTTTCTCTCTTTATTTTCGGATTCCTATCTAATGATCCCGGGCGTAATCCTGGGCGCGACGACTAAAACAAGGTTTTTTTGCTTTTTTTTCGTCTATATATATATTTTCAAATTGAAGATTTCATAAAATGAAAATAGATTAACAAATTTTTTTTATTAGAAAGAAAAAACAGAATATTAATAGAATATTAAATCATCAATGTAAATGGAACACGGAAAGAGAGGGATTCGAACCCTCGGTACGAATAACTCGTACAACGGATTAGCAATCCGACGCTTTCGTCCACTCAGCCATCTCTCCCCCCTTGAAAATAAAAAAATACTAAATATTCAAATACAAATATTAAATTATTAAATAAATTAGACAATTTTATCTTATGTAAAAAAAATATGTGATAAATTCGAATTAAGAATTTCTAATAACTCAATTTTTAATATATAATTAAATAATTAAGCTAAAAAGAACATTTATATAATATTAACATATAACAATAATATATGTATACAAAATATACAAGTTATTATTGGGTAATACACCAGCACGTCGAAGTTTTATACGAAATTCAACTCCGTTGGATAAAGACAAAAATAAGAAAGATTCAATATCAAAATAAAAAACTAAAGAAAAAAAGAATAGAATGAATATTAATCGAAAACTACACTATTTACACTATTAAATATATAAAATAAAAAATTACGAAAGACTTTTTCGACAAAAAAGTCATTTTTTTTTATTCTCGCGGCCTGGCGAAATACTAATCAAGCCAGGCCTTTTTTCATTTTAAATAAAGATAAAAAATGGCATTTATCGGCCTATCTGATTTATCTGATTATAGCGTTAACCATTTTATTGACCCGTATCTTACAACTCCGTCCGGAAAAATGAAAAACGAGAACTTTTTTAGTTTTAAATTTAATTAAAGATAGTTCAATAATTCGGAATCTCACTTAATCCTCCTCCGGAAAAGACCAATACTCTCAATTTCATGATTCTTTTAGGATCCTATCTTGATTACATTATGCCGGGTTTAGGTATTCGACAAAAATTGTATTTCAATACAATAATCGAACTGTAGCGGGTATAGTTTAGTGGTAAAAGTGTGATTCGTTCTATTAACCCTTTAAATAGTTAGGGGGTCTCTCGGTTTGATTACTATTCCGATCATAAACTTTATTTTTAAAAAGGACTAAACTCCTTAACTTCAATGAAAAATTGGAAGACACTTATACATTCTCGTGATTTCTATTGTATCCAAACCAAAGGTCACTTAAAAAAATAAATTTTGGATTATGAAATGACGAAACATGAATTTTTAGTAATTGGATGACTATTTCCAATTTAATGAGTATAAGTACGAAATCCATGGATAAAGGTATAAAAATGGGTTTCTAATCGTAACTAAACCTTCATCTTCTATTGTTTTTATAAGACAGCGAGGCAAAATGGCTATTTAATGATGACTTTAGTTTACTAGAGGCTTCAATCAACATATTTATTTTAGCTCGGTGGAAACAAAAAACTTTTCCTAAGGATTCTTTCAAATATAAATAGAGAACGAAATAACTAGAAAGATTGTTTGAATCTACTCTTCTAGAAGGATCATCTAGAAAGCAAGTTGTTTTGAATTTAATGCATTCATACAAAAAACGGACATAGATGTTATGGTTAAAATTTTTGTATTTTGTTCCCGACCTTAATTTTTATCTGGTAATTTATCCATTTTCCATAAAGGAGCCGAATGAAACCAAAGTTTCATGTTCGGTTTTGAATTAGAGACGTTCAAAATCAATTGATAAAACAGCGTCGACTATAACCCCTAGCCTTCCAAGCTAACGATGCGGGTTCGATTCCCGCTACCCGCTCTATTTTATAATAATTAATAAATGAATGAATGATTATTGAGTTGAAGTTGAATATGGAATTCAAAAATTGTATCATCTCACATACAATCCAATTCCTTTTTCAGAACAAGAAAAAGAGATACGAAAGTCAAAACTGCGCAAAAATAGGAATGAAATGAAAAGCGTCCATTGTCTAATGGATAGGACAGAGGTCTTCTAAACCTTTGGTATAGGTTCAAATCCTATTGGACGCAATTTATTTCCATATGTTTTTATGTTTTTTTAGAGAGCTCTGGGAAGAAAGGTCTTTTTTTTTTCATCGTTTCATATATAAAGAAAAAAGAAAAGTAAGAGGAATCAATTAGGCCTGTTCCTGAAGTAGAAAGCGTTCCATCTGTTCTTGAATAGCTTCTTTTAAAAGGGCTTCCGCTTCCTCAGTAAATGTTTTGGTAGAGGAGATA